AAAATAATAATAATAGAAAATTCTATTATTATATTATTATTTTAATTAAGTTTAATTTTCAATAAACATGTTTAAATTTTAAATAGTAAATTACATTGGATTTAATGTCAATTTGGTTGAGCGAAAAATGACCAATTTTTGTCATTTTTTTGCATCGTTTTTTTGGCAAATTTTTTAGTGGTATTTTAGTAATTAAATGTAATTGTATTATATTAAGGTAGTGTCTAATTGGAAAAAACCTTTTTATTTTATATTTCAATAAATATTTAATAAATTAAAATAATAGAAATATATATATATATAATAAATTTATAATATAATATAAATGTATCTATATTAATTATTTATAAGAATACTAATGATTTATATAAAATACCATATTTATAAATTGTTAGGGTATTTAATCAATATATAAAGATAACTTAATATACCATATTTATGGGTATAGGATCGTTTACTAAGAAATTTAGAGAAATAATATAAAAGTTTACTAGTAATAGTAAGATAAATTCTAAATCAAAAGAAATATAATATATATATATATATAAAATAAATCTTTAACAATTATTTTTAATAATGTAATTATTTATTTAAAATTAAAAATTATAAACTTTAATATAAATAATTATATATATATAATTTTTTATTATAAATATTAATAAATATAACTTTTATATATATATAGATTTTTAAAAAAAAAAAAAAAAAACTACTTAAATTAATTAACTATAAGCTTTTGTATAAGTAAAAAATAAAAATTATAAAATTTTTTATTTAAATTATTATATTAGAAATTTGTTGGATTCTTATAAAAAATGGAAGGGCGCGAAAAGATGTATTTAATTACATGTTTACAGAAAAAAAAAAGTTAATAAAATTTTGTTTTACTACTTAAATTTTCAAAAAAAAAATAATTTGAATTTTTGAACAAAAAATGTTTGAAAATCACTAACGTTTTTTTTTGTAAAAAAAAATGAAAATCGCTTTGTTTTTGAAAACGAATTATTTTTAAAAAAATTTTGAAATTTTTGTCGTTTAGGGTTTCAATGGCCCTTTGAAATTAGGCTTATTTTGACCTAAAAAAAAGTGCATAATTTTATTTTTCTTTAAAAGCTTACAGTTAATTAATTTAAGTATAGATTTTGTTTAAGGTAATTTACATATTAATCATAATTATTTAAGTTTTATTTTAAATTGATATTTAAATTGATTTTTAGTTAAGGTATAAGGTATCAGGAAATTATTGTTTGGGTCTTTAAAGGGAGGAATGGTAATTAGATGTTTATTTAAGTTTGTATGTCAATAAAAATTTTATCTTGGTTTAGAAATTAGGTTTAAAATTTTATTATATATAAATTTTTTTAAATAATAATTATATAGTAATTAAAATTAATTATTTAATAGTTTAAGAATTAGAAATTTTTATTATTGTTAACAAAATTTGTGCCAGCAGTTGCGGTTATACAAATAGCAAAATTTAATTAATTTAATTAAAATTAAAGGAAATTAATTTATAAAAAGAATAAATTTATTGGGTGAAATTTTAAATTTATTTTTGGTAATTTTTTATATTGAAGTTTAGAAATTTTTATTATAAACTAGGATTAGATACCCTATTATAAAAAACATAATAAAATGGTTTGATTATTATTAGTTAAGTTCTTGAAAATTAAAAATTTTGGCGGTATTTTAATCTGTTCAGAAGAACCTGTTTAGTAAATGATAATCCACGATTTTACTTACTTTTTATTTTAGCTTATATATCGTCGTTTTAAAAATATTTTATTAAAATTTATATATTTAAAATTTTAAATAAAAATATAATTCAGATCAAGGTATAGTTTATTAAAAGGATTAAATGGGTTACAATTAATTTATTAAAGGATTTATAATTTTAAATTATAATGAATTTGGATTTGATAGTAATTTTAATAATTTATTAAAATGATTTAGTTCTAAAATATGTACATATCGCCCGTCGCTTTCGTTTAATATGAAATAAGTCGTAACAAAGTAGGTTTACTGGAAAGTGAGTCTAGAATACAAATTAAAGTTTTAAAAATATTTTATTTACATTAAAAAGTTAATTGTTAAATCAATTTAATTTGAAAATAAAATATTATTAAAATTTTAATTTTATTGTTATATAAAATAAATATATTTTGGTTTTATTAAATTTATTGAAATAATCTTATTTATTATAGTGAATAGTATTGTAGAAGAAATATTTAATTTTTTAATAAGAAAATTTAATTTATTGTACCTTGTGTATCAGGGTTTATTAAATAAAAATTAAAAATTTAATATTCTCGAATTTAAAAGGGCTAAAAAGTTAAGTTTATTAATGTAGAAAAATTAAATAAAATTATTTTTTAGTAATGAAATGTTATTCGTTTTTAAATATATCTAGTTTTTAAAGAAATAAATTTAATTTAAAATATTATTAATATAATTTTATTTATTTGATTTTGTATTATTAATAGTAAATATTTTTAGGGATGAGCTTAAAAATATATAATTATTAGAATTTTATAATTAAAATAATTTAGGATTAGAAATTTTCATAATTTAAAGTATGTTATAATTTAATTTAAAATTAAAGATTTATATATTCTATAATTTTTTTATTTAAATATAGTTTTAAATTTAAAAAAACTAGAAATAATGATAGAATTAGTATAATTAAATTTAAGAATAAAGTAAATTTTTAGGTTATAAAAAGGAATTCGGCAAAAATTTTTTCACCTGTTTAATAAAAACATGGCCTATTGAAAGTTAATTTTAGGTCTTACCTGCCCACTGAGTATTTAAATGGCCGCAGTATTTTGACTGTGCTAAGGTAGCATAATCATTAGTTTTTTAATTGAAAGCTAGTATGAAGGGTTTGATGAAAAAAAAACTGTCTTTTTATAATTAAATTAAAATTTTATTATTAAGTTAAAAAGCTTAAATTTTTTTAAAAGACGAGAAGACCCTATAGAGTTTAATTTTTTTATTTTATATAATATTTAGAATTTAAAATTATATATTTTATAAAAATTTAATTGGGGTGATTGAAAAATTTAATAAACTTTTTTTATTTTTATTTATAAATTTATATATTTTTGATCCATAGTAAATGATTATAAGATTAAATTACCTTAGGGATAACAGCGTAATTTTATTGGAGAGTTCAAATCGATAATAAAGATTGCGACCTCGATGTTGGATTAAAATTAAATTTTGGTGTAGCAGCTAAAAGATAAAGTCTGTTCGACTTTTAAAATTTTACATGATCTGAGTTTAAACCGGTGTAAGCCAGGTTGGTTTCTATCTTTAAATAGTTAATATATTTTAGTACGAAAGGATTAAATATATATAAAATTTGTTTATTTTTGAATAAGATTATTATTTTGGCAGAATAGTGCGTTAGATTTAGAATTTAAATATATAGGTTTCTATAAATAATACTTGATTTTTTTGGATTTAATTTTAATATTTATTTCTTCTTTAATTTTAATTATTAGTGTATTAATTGGAATTGCTTTTTTAACTTTAATAGAGCGAAAAATTTTAGGTTATATTCAAATTCGTAAAGGTCCAAATAAGGTTAGTTTTATTGGAATTATACAACCATTTAGAGATGCTATTAAACTTTTAGTTAAAGAACAAAGTTTTCCATTTTTATCAAATTTAAGTTTATTTTACATTTGTCCAATGGTTAATCTTTTTTTATCTCTATTATTATGATTTTGTATGCCTTTTTTTTCTAATTATTTAAGGTTTAGCTATTCAATTTTATTTTTTTTAAGAATTTCTAGGGTAAATGTTTATAGTATTATATTAGCAGGTTGATCTTCAAATTCTAATTATTCTTTATTAGGGTGTATTCGAAGAGTAGCCCAAACTATTTCTTATGAAGTAAGGTTAGCTTTAATTATAATATCTTACTTATTTTTAATTTTAAGATTAAATTTATTAGATTTTTTAAAGTTTCAAGAATATGTTTGATTTATTTATTTAATGATGCCTTTATGTTTTATATGAATTGTAAGAAGTTTAGCTGAAACAAATCGTTCTCCCTTTGATTTTGCTGAGGGTGAATCAGAATTAGTTTCTGGATTTAATGTTGAATATAGAAGAGGAGGGTTTGTAATATTATTTTTAGCAGAATATAGTAATATTTTATTTATAAGAATATTATGTGTAATTATATTTATAGGGGCAAATTTATTTAGTTTTATATTTTTTATTAAATTAGTAGGTTTATCTTTTTTTTGGGTTTGAGTTCGTGGGACTTTACCACGGTATCGTTATGATAAGTTAATATACTTAGCATGAAAAGGCTATTTACCCGTAGCTTTAAATTATTTAATTTTTTTTTATAGGATAAAAATGTTTATTTTTATCCTATTCATTTAGTTAATTATTTTTAGTACAAGTTAATAGAGAATTTTATCTCTTTTTTATATTTTCAAAATATAGACTTATTTCAAGTTCATTAACTTATTTAAAAATAATTATATCTCATATTTTAGTAATTACTGGGTTAATAATAAAATAAGTAAAATAAATAACTGTTAAAATTTGTCCTAGTAAAATGTAAGGGTCTTCAACTGGACGAGCCCCAATTCAAGTAAGTAATATAATTGTTGATAATAGGGATCAGAATATTAATTTATTAATTGGATAAAAATTATTTCTTAAAAATTTTTTTTTATTAGTAAATGGTAGAATATAAAGAATTGCAATTGATATAATAAGAGCAATAACACCTCCTAACTTGTTGGGGATTGACCGTAAGATTGCGTATGCAAATAGGAAATATCATTCTGGCTGAATATGAACTGGAGTAACTAAAGGATTTGCAGGAGTAAAATTATCAGGATCTCCTAATAAATATGGATTAAATAGGGTTAAGAAGGTTAATAAGAATAAAACAATTAATATACTTAATAAATCTTTAAAAATAAAGTATGGATGAAATGGGATTTTATCTAAATTTGATTGAGTTCCTAAGGGATTATTAGATCCTGTTTGATGTAAGAATATTAAGTGGATAATTATTATTGCTAAAATAATAAATGGTAAAATAAAGTGAAAGGTAAAAAATCGGTTTAATGTTGCATTATCAACAGCAAATCCCCCTCAAATTCATTGAACTAATATAGTTCCTAGATACGGAATTGCAGATATTAAATTAGTAATAACTGTAGCTCCTCAAAATGATATTTGACCTCAGGGTAATACATATCCTAGGAATGCTGTTGCTATTGTTAAGAAAAAAATAGTTACGCCAATTATTCAAGTTTCTAAAAGCTTAAAAGATCTATAGTAGATGCCTCGTCCAATATGGATATATATACAAATAAAAAAAAAAGAAGCCCCATTAGCATGAAGTGTTCGTAATAATCATCCATAGTTTACATCTCGGCAGATATGAATAATTCTATTAAATGCTAGGGATACATCGGGGCAATAATGTATGGCTAAAAATAATCCTGTTATAATTTGAATCATTAAACATAATCCTAATAGTGATCCAAAATTTCATATTGTTGAAATATTTCTTGGAGCAGGAAATGTAATAATAGAATTATTAATAATTTTGATTAGTGGGGAAGTTTTACGAATTGGTATTTTCATTAAAATTTTTGTCGTAATGGTCCATAGGAAAATTGGATAATTTTTATTACAGCAATTAGAGTAATAAATAAATAAATAATTATTATTATAAAAATTATATTATTAGGATAATTTAAATACTTAATTATTGATGTTTGAATAAATTTTTGTAAAAAAAAATTTTGTGTATCTTGAATTTGGGCAATGTCGAAATATAAAAAATTTATTAAATAGATAATAACAATACTAAAAATTGTTAACAATATAAAAATCCTAATTATGTTATTAAATTTAAATTTTTCATTGGATGCAATTCTAGTTATATAGATAAATAGAATTAGTAATCCTCCAATTATAATAAGGAAAATTATATATGAATATCAAAAATTTAAATTTAATATTCCTGAAAGTAGTGCAATTAAAATTGTTTGTATTAATAGAATACACCCATTTGTTAGTGGATGAGAAATAAATAAAAATATGAAATTACATATTAAAATTAATATAATTATATCAGATATTAGTTTAATTAAAATATTAATTTTGGAGATTAGTGATAAAAATTTTTTATATCTGAAGTTTTAAAAGATGCTTCTTAAAGATGATTTACAAAATCATTATTTTTACTTAAATTATTAAAACTTTAATGTTAATATATTTTCAAATTATTTTATTTTTAACAGGTATATATATATTTGTAATAAATCGTAAACATTTACTTTTAATATTATTAAGATTGGAATATTTAGTAGTAGTTTTGTTTTTAAATCTTTTTTTTTATTTAAGAATATTAGAAAATGATTATTTTTTTAGGATAATTTTTTTAACAATAAGTGTTTGTGAAAGTGTTTTAGGTTTATCAGTTTTAATTATTATAGTTCGAGTTCATGGTAATGATTATATTATAACTTTTTCTAATTTATGATAAAATTTTTAATTAGGTTGATTATATTAATCCCTTTAGTTAATTATATTGAATATTGATTTTTTCAATGATTATTTTTAATTTTAAGATTTGTATTTATATTTAGATATTTTAGAAGTTTAATTTATTCAGAAATTAGAATAAATTTTGGGTTGGATTTAATATCTTTTAGTTTAGTTTTATTAAGTTTTTGAATTTGTTCTTTAATAATTATAGCAAGGGCAAAAATATTGAGGGATATTTATCAAAAATTTTTTTTATTAATAATAGTAATTTTATTAGTTAGGTTAATTTTGACTTTTTTATCATTAAATTTATTTATCTTTTATTTTTTTTTTGAAGTTAGATTAATTCCTACTTTAATTTTAATTATTGGATGGGGATTTCAACCAGAGCGGTTAGAAGCCGGAATTTATTTGTTATTTTATACATTACTAATATCTTTACCAATATTAATAATGGTATTTTATATTTATAATAATCAAAATTCTTTAAATTTCTTGAATTTAAAATTACTAAAGTTAGATTTTGGTTTTATGTTTATTTGTTTAAATATAGTTTTTTTAGTTAAAATACCAATATTTTTTTTTCATTTATGATTACCTAAAGCTCATGTTGAGGCTCCAGTTTCAGGATCAATAATTTTAGCTGGAGTTATATTAAAATTAGGAGGATACGGATTTTTACGAACAATTTTTATATTTAAGGATCATCTTTTAATATTAAATACTTGATTTATTTCATTGTCATTAGTGGGCGGGAGAATAGTTTCTTTAATTTGTATTCGACAAAGGGATATAAAATCTTTAATTGCTTATTCTTCTGTTTCTCATATAAGATTAGTTTTAAGGGGTTTATTAACTTTAAATTATTGAGGGATTTGGGGTGCTTTACTAATAATATTGGCTCATGGATTATGTTCTTCTGGTTTATTTTGTTTGGTAAATTTAATGTATGAACGAACTCATAGTCGTAGTATTTATTTAAATAAAGGTTTATTAAATTTAATTCCTTCATTTAGGTTATGATGGTTTTTATTATTATCTTCTAATATAGCAAGACCTCCTTCATTAAATTTGATTAGGGAAATTATTTTAATTAATTCTTTAGTTGGATTTTCTTTTTTTAATATATTAACTTTATCTTTTATATCTTTTTTTAGAGCTGCTTATTCATTATTTTTATATTCCTATACTCAACATGGTAGTTACTATAGGGGTTTGTTTACCTATTTAAATTGTTCAATACGAGAATTTTTGCTATTATTTATACATTGGTTTCCTTTAAATATTTTATTTTTAAAGTTAGAAATTTTAATTAAATGATTATATTTAGATAGTTTTAAAAAAAATATTGATTTGTGGTATCAAAGTTATAATTTTATTCTAAATTATTTGTTATATTTTTAGGTTTATGTTTTTAATTTTAAGGTTAATTATATTTATTTTGTCGTTTAGGTTTTTAATAAACGATATAGTAAATTTAATTGAAATTTGAGGGTTAACTTTAAATTCTACAAATTTTGTTTATATTGTTTTATTAGATTGAATATCTCTCTTATTTATATCAGTAGTGATATTTATTTCTTCAATAGTAATTTTTTATAGAGAGGAGTATATGATAGGAGATTTAACTAAAAATCGATTTATTTTAATAGTAGTAATATTTGTTTTTTCTATAATATTTATAATTTTATCTCCTAATTTAATTAGAATTTTACTTGGTTGAGATGGATTAGGCTTAGTTTCTTATTGTTTAGTAATTTATTATCAAAATGTAAAAAGTTATAATGCGGGAATATTAACAGCTTTATCTAATCGAGTTGGGGATGTTGCTTTTTTAATGGCTATTAGTTGAATAATAAATTTTGGTAGATGAAGATTTATTTATTATTTAGATTTTCTTTATAATAATGAAATTATAATATTAATTAGAAGATTAATAATTTTAGCTGCAATAACCAAAAGAGCCCAAATACCATTTTCTTCATGGCTGCCCGCAGCAATGGCTGCTCCTACACCAGTTTCTTCTCTAGTTCATTCGTCAACTTTGGTTACGGCTGGTGTTTATCTGTTGATTCGGTTTAGAAATTGTTTAAGTTCTATTCATTTATATTTTTTATTATTTATTTCTTCTTTAACAATATTTATATCAGGATTAGGGGCTAATTTTGAATATGATTTAAAAAAAATTATTGCCTTATCTACTTTAAGGCAACTTGGGCTAATACTAAGTATTTTAGCTTTGGGAGAGTCAAAGTTGGCTTTTTTTCATTTACTTACTCATGCTTTATTTAAGGCTTTATTATTTATATGTGCTGGTAATATTATTCATAGATTAGGTAATTTTCAGGATATTCGTTTTATAGGTGGGTTAATTAATCAATTACCTCTTACTTGTATTTATATAAATATTTGTAATTGAGCTTTATGTGGTATCCCCTTTTTATCTGGGTTTTATTCTAAGGATTTAATTTTAGAAGTCATATCTATATCTGTATTAAATATTTATATTTATTTAATTTTTTATATTTCTATTGGATTAACAGTATCTTATAGATTTCGTCTTTCTTATTATAGTTTAATTGGATCATTTAATTTTTTATCAATAAATATAATTAAAGAATCGAGTTTAATTATATTAAAGGGGATAAGAGGATTAATTTTCTTAGTAATTTTTATGGGAAGATGTTTTAATTGAATATTATATTCTACTCCAATTTTTATTATTTTGCCTTTTTATATAAAATTTATAACTTTATTAATAGTTTTAATTGGGATAATTTGAGGTTTAGAATTTTCTAAATTTAGTTTAACTTATAAAATTCTTTTTTTCTACAATTTAACTTTTTTAAGATTTTTAGGTTTAATGTGAAATATACCTATAATTTCTACTTTAGGGATAAATTTTAATTTTTTAAAAATAGGAAAAGTTTATATAAAAATTTTTGATCAGGGTTGGATTGAATATTATGGTAGAAAATCTTTATTTAGGGTTTTAAAGAAAATATTAAATATTCAAATTATTTCTATAAATCATTTAAAAATTTTTATAATATTATTATTTATTTGATTTATATTTTTATTATTATTAATTTATTTAAATAGCTTAAATAAGAGCATAATATTGAAGATATTAAGGTAGTGAAAACTTTTAGATATTATTTATAAGATAAAATCTATTTTTACATTGAAATTGTAATGTTTTAATTAAACTATATAAATAGTTAGAAGTAAAAACGTATTTCAACGCTTAAAAAGTAAGTTAGAAGCTTCTTTTTGAATTTCTTACTTCTTTAATTGGGAAAATCCAATTTTATCATTAACAGTGATATACCTCTATTTTGGTTTCAATTAAAAATAAGGATTATAAATCAAATTTTTAGGTCGAAACTAAATGCAAAATTTTGCTTCTTATTTAAGATAAATTGAAATTCAATACTTTTTAAATGCAACTTAAATGTTATAATTAACTATTATCCTATTTTTGTCAAGTTAAAGCTCCTTGATTTCATTCATGGTAAATTCCAATTAAAAGAATTAAAATAAAAATTAAAGTAATGAACCTATAATTAATTAAATTAGTAAATTTTAATGTTAAAATTAAAGGGAATAATAAGGTAATTTCTACATCAAAAATTAAAAAAATTACAGTAATAATAAAAAAATGTAATGAAAAAGGCAGTCGAGAAGAGGTTTTAGGGTCAAATCCGCATTCAAATGGTCTATTTTTTTCACGGTCATAAAAACTTTTTTTAGAAATTAGGTTTAGTAAGATTACTAAAACTCTAATAATTAAGATAATAATAGTTGATAGTTTTAAAATTAAAAACATTACTTATACTAAAAATTAGATTTTTTAATTGGAAGTTAAATATAATTATTATTTATATTACATAAGTAATTAATTACCTCATCAGTAAATAGAGATATAAAGGAAAAGTCAGACAACGTCAACAAAATGTCAATATCACGCAGCAGCCTCAAAACCAAAATGATGTCAATATGAAAAGTGGTTAAGAAAATGTCGGATTAAACAAATTAAAAGAAATGTTGAACCAATTAGTACGTGTAAGCCATGAAATCCTGTTGCTATAAAAAAGGATGAGCCATAAATAGAATCTGCAATAGAAAATGGGGCTTCTAAATACTCATATCCTTGAAGAATAGAAAAATAAATTCCTAGGAGTACTGTAAAAATTAATCCTTGAAGTGCTTGTTTATAATCATTTTCTATAAGCCTATGATGAGCTCAGGTTACTGTAAGACCTGATGTTAATAAAATAATAGTATTTAGTAAAGGAATTTCTAAAGGATTAAATGTAATAATTCCTTTAGGGGGTCATTGTAGTCCAATTTCAATAGAAGGTGAAAGTGACCTATGAAAAAATCCTCAAAAAAATGAAAAGAAGAAAAGAACTTCAGAGGTAATAAAAAGAATTATTCCTCATCGTATTCCATTAGTTACTAATAAAGTGTGTAATCCTTGAAAAGTTCTTTCTCGGGTAATATCACGTCATCATTGGAATATGATTAATCTAATTGTTAATAATCTAATTATTAATAGTTTATTATTATAAAGATGAAATCATTGGATTAATCCTATTATTGTTGTTATAGCTCTAATAGCTCTTAAAATTGGTCAGGGTCTAATATCTACTAAATGATACGGATGGTTTTTATGTATTGACATAAATTTCGCTAGAATATAAGGTTCTTAAAATTGCAAATACATATGATTGAATAATTGCAACGGCTGATTCAAGGGTTAAAAGTAAAATTTGTACAATAATTAAAATATTAATAGTTAAAATTGATAAAAAATTTCCAGTTTGTCCTAATAAAGTTAAAAGGAGATGCCCTGCAATTATATTAGCAGAAAGTCGAATTGCTAGTGTTCCCGGTCGGATAATATTTCTGATAGTTTCAATACATACTATGAAAGGCATTAAGATTGAAGGTGTTCCTTGAGGAACTAAGTGAGCAAGTATATGTTTTGTATTCATAAATCACCCAAAAATTATAAATCTAATTCATGTAGGTAAAGCTAATCTTAGTGTTATAGATATGTGTCTTGTCCTAGTAAAAATATATGGGAATAATCCTAAAAAATTCCTAATCAAAATAAAAAAAAATAGTCTAATAAAAATTAAGGTTCTTCCTTTATTTTTATTATTTATTCCGATTAAAATTTTAAATTCTTGATGTAAAGTTAAGAAAATTTTTATTCATAGGATTTGTAGACGGGAAGGTAAGGCTCAAAAAAAAGATGGGATTAATATAAAAATAATAATTGTTCTTAATCAATTTAAAGATAGATTAAAATTTGAAGTTGGGTCAAAAGAAGAAAAAAGATTTATTATCATTTTCAGTTAAAGTTAATTTTTTTTATTTTAAATCTATTTTTAGATTTATTAATTAAAAAAGAAAAATAAATAAAATTATTTACTAAAAAATAAATTAAATTGAAAAATAAAAATAGTAGTATTCAGTTTAACGGTATTATTTGAGGGATAGAAAATTATTTTAAAAAAAATTATTTTAATTTGACAAATTAATGTTATATTTTAACTAAATTTTCCATTAGAAATAATCGTTAATTTATTATCTTATGAGTTAAAATTTCATTGCAAACTTTCTGCCACCTAATGAATTTAATTTAGAAATTCAATTAATAAAATATTTTGGTGAAATTCTTTCAATAACAATTGGTATAAATCTATGATTAGCTCCACAAATTTCAGAACATTGTCCAAAAAATAGTCCTGAACGGTTAATAGAAAATCTTATTTGATTTAAACGTCCGGGTGTAGCATCAACTTTTACTCCTAATGATGGTACAGTTCATGAATGAATAACATCTGCAGCAGTAATTAATATTCGAATATTTGTTTCATATGGGATAATTATTCGGTTATCAACATCTAAAAGACGAAAATTAAATTTTTCCAAATCTGTTATTGGGATTATGTAAGAGTCAAATTCAATATTTGAAAAATCTGAATATTCATAAGATCAGTATCATTGATGGCCAATAGTTTTAATTGAAATTATTGGACTGTTAATTTCATCTAAAATATAAATTAACCTTAATCTTGGAATTGCAATAAAAATTAAAGTAATTGAAGGTAAAATAGTTCAAATGATTTCAATTATTTGTCCTTCTAATAATAGGCGATGTGTAAATTTATTAAAAAATAATGAAATTAATAATTGCCTTACTAGTATAGTAATAATAACTAAAATAAGAAGAGTATGATCATGAAAGTAAGCTAATTGCTCTATTAAAGGTGAGGCCCTATCTTGTAATATGATATTTTTTCAAGTTGAAATTTCTAAAAAAAGAAAATCTTTATTTTCGGGGCTTAAATCCGACGCACTATTCTGCCATATTAGAAACTTAAAGTTAATTGTGGCAATTCTGAGTACGAGTGTTCAGCTGGGGGGTTAAATTGAAGTCATTCAATTGATGAAGACATTCTTAATGGACAAATACTTTTACGTTGTACAGAAAATGCTTCTCAAAAAATAAATAATAAATATAGAATCCCAATTAATGAAATTAATCTTCCAATTGAAGAAATAATATTTCAGAGCAAAAATCTATCTGGATAGTCAGAGTATCGTCGGGGTATCCCTATTAATCCTAAAAAATGTTGTGGGAAGAATGTTATATTTACCCCAATAAATATAATAAAAAATTGGATTTTCAAGTAAAAATTATTTAAAGTTAGACCTGTAAATAAGGGGAATCATTGAATTATTCCAGCTATAATTGCAAATACTGCTCCTATAGAAAGTACATAATGAAAATGAGCTACTACATAATAAGTGTCATGTAATACAATATCAATAGAAGAATTGGCTAAGACCACTCCTGTTAATCCTCCAACAGTAAAAAGAAAAATAAATCCTAGAGTTCAAAGAGTAACGGGTGAAAAATTAATAATTGTTCCATGAAATGTAGCTAATCAACTGAAAACTTTAATTCCAGTCGGAACTGCAATAATTATAGTTGCTGATGTAAAATAAGCGCGAGTGTCTACATCTATTCCTACTGTGAATATATGGTGAGCTCATACAATGAATCCTAATAGTCCAATTGCTATTATAGCATAAATTATTCCTAATGTTCCAAAAGCTTCTTTTTTTCTTCTTTCCTGTCTTACAATATGAGAGATTATTCCAAATCCAGGAAGAATTAAAATGTAAACTTCAGGATGTCCAAAAAATCAAAATAAATGTTGGTAGAGGATTGGGTCTCCTCCTCCTGCTGGTTCAAAAAAGGATGTGTTTAAATTACGATCTGTTAATAGTATTGTGATTGCTCCTGCTAGAACTGGTAATGAAAGAAGTAAAAGAATTGCTGTAATAAAGACAGCCCATACAAATAAAGGTATTTGATCTATTGATATGCCTTGAGGTCGTATATTGATTATTGTAGTAATAAAATTAATAGCTCCTAAGATTGACGAAATTCCTGCTAAATGGAGGCTAAAAATAGCTAAATCAACAGATGGGCCATTATGTGCAAGATTAGAGGATAAAGGAGGATAGACTGTTCATCCAGTTCCTGCACCTCTTTCTGTAAATCTTCTTATTAATAATAAAAAAATTGATGGTGGGAGTAACCAAAATCTTATATTATTTATTCGAGGAAAAGCTATATCAGGGGCTCCAATTATAAGTGGAACTAATCAGTTTCCAAAGCCTCCAATTATTATTGGCATTACTATAAAAAAAATTATAATAAAGGCATGGGCAGTAACAATTACGTTGTAAATTTGGTCATTTCCAATTAATGAGCCAGGTCTTCCTAATTCGGTTCGAATTAAGAGTCTTATAGAGGTGCCAATTATTCCTGCCCAAATTCCAAATAGAAAGTATAGTGTTCCAATATCTTTATGATTAGTTGAAAATAATCATTTGTTCGATGAAATGGCTGAGCTTAAGCAATAAACTGTAAATTTATTTACGAATTCAAATTCTTTCATCAAAATAGCCTTATATTCATTTATGATAATAAATTGCAAATTTATAGGTAAATTATTTAATTTTAAGGCTTAGAGAATTTACCCTATTTTTAACTTTGAAGGTTAAAGGTTTGTTTAACCTAAATCCTTAAAGGTAAAAGAAAATATGTGTACAAATTAATAGTCCAAATAAGGTGATAAAGTTAAAGAAGATAATTTTAGATACTTTTCAATTACTATAGATTAAAATTTCATCAGAAGAAAATATCAATGTAGAAAATGTTAATCGAATATAAAAATATAGGGTTACTAAAGTTAAAAAAATTAAAATAATTCTTAACCCATAGGAATTATTAGAAATTAAAGCTTCAATGACAAGTCATTTAGGTAAAAATCCTAGAAAAGGAGGTAAACCCCCCAATGAAAAAAAATTTATTAGAAAAAGCAGCTTTAATAATTTATTAAAATTAAGGCTTATATTGATTTGAGAAGAGAAAAAAATATTTAGATTTGAAAAAATTATAATAATAGAAATATTTATAATTGTATAAATAGAAAAATAGATTCTTCATAAAGTTTTAAAGTTTAATAATCTTGCTAATATTCAGGCGATATGATTAATTGAAGAATAAGCTAAAATTTTTCGTAATCTGATTTGATTAAACCCTATTAATCTTCCAATTAAACTTCTTAAAATAATAACAATTGAATAGAATATGAAATTAATATTATACATTAATAAAATTATGGGAGCTAATTTTTGCCATGTATAAATAATCAAATTGTTAAATCAATTTAATCCTTCAGAAACTTCAGGGAATCAAGCGTGGAATGGTGCGGCCCCTAATTTTATAAAAATAGCAGAATTAAGGGTTATTATTATAGAATAATTTATATACTGTGGGAGAAAGTCATATAAATTTAATCTTCTAATAATAGTGAATAAAATAAGAGAAGAGGCTAATGCTTGAATAGTGAAATATTTAATTATCGCTTCTGTTGGGTATTGATTACTTGGGGATTTTATTAAAGGGATAATTCTTAGCAAATTAATTTCTAATCCAATTCATATTCTAAATCATGAATATGCTGAAATGGTAATTAAAGTTCCAATAATTAAGGTAGAAAAAAAAAGAATTTTATAAGGTTTAAAAATTAAAAAGAAAAGGAATAAGACCTTTATAAGTGAGGTATGAGCCCAATAGCTTTCTTAGCTTATCTTTTTATATTTTAGTATAAAATGTACATTAAATTTTGATTTTAAAAGAAAAGATTACTAGTCTTTAAATATAATTCCGTTTATAGAGGCGGGGGGACGCATGATTAACCCTATCAAGATTATCCTTTAATCAGGCACTCTACA